ACTATTATTTATTTTATTATTACCAAATAAAAAAAAATGACCGCAAATAGTTAAAATCTGCTCTTAGGAATCATTAAATCCTCGCAATAATTGTTTGGGTGTATCGTGTAAATTCTTTGAAATGAAAAAATCAAATAATTCTCTGTGGTGGAACAACATATCTCTCATTTCCACCCCGAATAAATCATTCTTTTTGGTTTCCAAAGGAATGTTGTTAGGTTGCCTTGAACGTTGCACTAATCCTTTGAATCCAGTACCAACGGGTATCATCCCCCCCAGAACAACGTTCTCTTTCAGACCTTTCAACCAATCGATACGACCCCGGAGAGCGGCTTTTGCTAAAACTCGAGCAGTTTCTTGAAAACTTGCTTCTGATATGAAACTTTGGGTATTTAGAGATGCTTTCGTTATTCCCAATAAGATGGCTCGATAACAGATCGCTTCTTCCAAAGCGCGCCCTGTTCGTTCCGCCCGCAACAATTCAATTAGCTCTCCGGGTGAAAAAACATTAGACATTCTATCTTCTGAAACCAACACTTTTGATGTTATTTGACGCACAATAATCTCTATATGTCGATTATGAATCTGCACTCCCTGAGATCGATAAACTTTTTGAATCTTATTAACCAAAGAGATACGACTTTGCACTATAGTTAGCTCAGTGCCAATCAAGAATCCCCAAGGAATTCCAAGAATTTTTGCTATACGCTCGTTCCAACCCTCAATCCTCTTTTCTAGGTTCATCGATATTGAATCAATCGAACGAACTTCTAACACTTGTTCCACTTTTGGAAGACCTTGCGTTATATCTCCAGATTTCGATTTTTCATATATAAATGTAACTAACGTATCTCCTTCGTAAAGGATTTCTCCATAATGGCCATGAACAGTTGCTCCCAGAGTGGCCAAATAAGGTTTAGCTGATCTTATTACTACAGAGTCAATTTGAACAATTAGAACTTGACCTGATTTTAGTTGCGGTCCGTTTTTGGCTATACATACATTTTCACAAATAAACTGCCCAAGGCTCATTATTGTAGATGTTTCTTCACAATAATTATGATGGAGAAAATGCCAATTCAAATTAAATGGATTCAAAACGGTGTTACTGCATGGATCGGGATTATAAATTCTACCATTTTCGTCCATTAAATAATATTTAAGTACTTGAAAGGTCTGTTTTAAATTGTCAAGTTGTAAATATTTAGTTACCGAGATTTGATTATAAGTTATTAAATGGTAAAATGAATAAAAATTCGAAATTTGAGGGGCTCTTCCTAATCCTAAAGGCCCCAAGGAATTCCTAATTGGAATTAGAGTATCTCTTTTCATCGATTCTTTTTTTATTACATTGTAATATTTTGCATCGTTGAATGGACCCATTTGAAAACAATTAGATGATGACAAAATTATCAAAGATTGGGATTCTTTATTACTATTCAACAACGTACGAATAGTTACTTGATTTTGACTAAGTGATTGTTGAATCCTTGCTTTGGAATAAATAGAATAAAATGGATTTATATTGTTGGGATCTGACCTGTCATCAAAGATCAATCCTGAACCTGACAGATCTTTCCTTTTTCTGATATACGAAATATGGGATTTGACTAAATCGATTCGCAGGAAATCTCGAATCAGACCATTTGTATTTACTTCAACAAAAGAAGCGTGGCCCTCTTCGACAGAAGAACTTTTTTTGTCTTGGTCCCAATTCAACAATAAACAAGTCCGAACTAATTGAATACTTGTTCCATAAATGCCCCGAATTGGTTTGCCATTTCCATAAAGGATATAATTGACAACTTTAAGTTCCAGATTATCCCTTTCGTGCAACAGATCCTGGGAGAAAAGTGTTACGAAATTTATACCGTCTGCTATTTCATATATGATTGCGGGTCGAGCCAAAACAAAATACTTTTTCTTGTTAGGTGTGATCCATTGGACATAGATCCAATTTTTCAATTTTTTTTTTGATTCCTTAGCATTTTTTTTTGCCGTTCCAAGTGGTATAAAGATACCACTGTGTCGGGATATCTTATCCACCTTTCCAGGAAAATGAATATCTCCAGAAAAGATTTTAAGTTCAATCCTTTTTTTCTTTCTCTCCACTCGGACCAATCCGCCCGCTCGGCTTCTTGTATTTAAAGCGATTCGTGTATCTACTCCAATGATACTATTGTTCTGTACCATTATGGAAGAAGATTCGGGCAAAATATGTACTTCTTCGGGAATGAAAAAAAATCGATCTATTTTCATTTGGTATTTTGGCTTAAATTCTTTGACTCCTCGATACTCAATCAAATCCTCCTTTTTGAGGATTGAATGCACCCCTATAGTCCCATATTTAGTAATTCCTGAATTCTTTCTTCTGTATTGAGGATCATCAAAATAAGCAAGAATACTCTTTTTGCGAAAAATGCCATTTAGGGGTATTTCAATCGAAATACCGGAAGGAGGCATTAGCTCTTTTTCTCGTTCTTGAATCGATTGGAATGGA